ATTCCTTTTATTAAAGTTCTATTTCTGTCAGAGGGCAATATGAATGTTCTATCATGTTCCATCACCACACTAAAAGGGTTATACGATATATCCGGTGTGGAAGTAGGCCAACATTTCTATTGGCAAATCGGAGGTTTACAAGTCCATGCCCAAGTACTTATTACTTCTTGGGTTGTAATTGCTATCTTATTAGGTTCTGCCACTCTAGCTGTTCGGAATCCACAAACCATTCCAAGTAACAGTCAGAATTTCTTCGAATATATTCTTGAATTCATTCGTGACGTGAGCAAAACCCAGATTGGAGAAGAATATGGTACTTGGGTTCCCTTTATTGGAACGATGTTTCTATTTATCTTTGTTTCTAATTGGTCAGGGGCTCTTTTACCTTGGAAAATCATACAGTTACCCCATGGGGAATTAGCCGCACCCACGAATGATATAAATACTACCGTTGCTTTAGCTTTACTCACGTCAGTGGCATATTTTTATGCGGGTCTTACTAAAAAAGGATTAGGTTATTTCGGTAAATACATTCAACCAACTCCAATTCTTTTACCCATTAACATCTTAGAAGATTTCACAAAACCTTTATCACTTAGCTTTCGGCTTTTCGGGAATATATTAGCTGATGAATTGGTAGTTGTTGTTCTTGTTTCTTTAGTACCTTTAGTGGTTCCTATACCAGTTATGTTTCTTGGATTATTTACAAGTGGTATTCAAGCTCTTATTTTTGCAACTTTAGCTGCGGCTTATATAGGAGAATCCATGGAGGGTCATCATTGACTAGTCGTTTTTTTCTTAGCGTAGCCAAATGTAATGTATGCTATGCTTGGCTCAAGATAATCTATTTAAGTCACATAAAATATGCTAGATTACCATTTAAGTGGATTTCATTCAACTCAACAACAATTGACCAAAAGAAAATTATATTAAACAATAAAATTAGAATTGTATGGACTTAGATTAATCAAATACTGATATTGATATTTCTATACATTCTATTAATTTGACATTCCACATAATGAATCCGTCTATTTAGATACTGTATCTATGTGCGATAATGATAACTAAAATAGTTTAGTTACGAGAGGGAGTCAAACTAGGTATATTTAATCTAATGGCTATAAGCCAACTTTTGTGGATGTTTCAAAAAATGATTCTAGAATCCTATTGAATCTAAGATACAAATAATTGGTTTACATTATGTAAGAAAGATATGTATATGTGATAATTGACTAGTTATATATGAACTAAAGATATATAAAATGTGCCCGATTATTGTGAATTTAGATCGGGATTCTAATAGAATCCCTTCCATTTCGTCTGTTCTGTGACTTTGAATTGAATGAAATAAAGATATTAAATTGAAATAAAGAAAAAGAATTCAAAGAAAGGTTCCGAACAAAAAATGGAACAACTAAAGTCATATGAATTCACAAAGACAAGGAATTAGTAGAGAATAGGAACTAAAAAAGAGATATTGAAGTAGTTTGGATGATTCAATAATTTTATTAATTGAAAATAATTTTATTAATTGAATTCGAAGTTCTTAGTTTGTATTGGATGAATATTAGCGATGGAATAATAATTATTAAGTTATAATTCATTGTTTGATTGTATCATTAACCATTTTTTTTTTGTGCGAGGAACTTATCATGGATCCATTGATTTCTGCCGCTTCCGTTATTGCTGCTGGATTGGCTGTAGGGCTTGCTTCTATTGGACCTGGAGTTGGTCAAGGTACTGCTGCGGGACAAGCAGTCGAAGGTATTGCGAGACAGCCTGAAGCGGAAGGAAAAATACGAGGTACTTTATTACTTAGTCTAGCTTTTATGGAAGCTTTAACAATTTATGGGCTGGTTGTAGCATTAGCGCTTTTATTTGCGAATCCTTTTGTTTAATTAAATCTTTTAAATACGCATAATTTTTCTTATTTTATGGCCTTAGACTTGCTACTTGCTTTTTCGAATTATATCAAGATTTCGCTCCTACAATTATTTATTCGTTGAGACAATAACTCTGGGAAGGACTGATTTGAGGATGAGGAATTAGCATACCGACTCGCTTTCTTCCTTCCCCTTCTTAGTCCAACGGAACCCTTTTCCATTTTAGGAAATGTTGAAACGAGGTATTTCAAAATTGAGATGGGGCCTGGTACTTAATTCTAATAATTATTATTCTTATTGGTAATTTTAATTGAAACAAAAAAATAGGGACAAAGTGATACAAAAATAACTTAGCTTTGTTCTATTTTTTTAGTCTATCTATATAAGGGAGATCCTATGCAAAATGTAACCGATTCTTTCGTTTCCTTGGGTCACTGGCCATCCGCCGGGAGTTTCGGGTTTAATACCGATATTTTAGCAACAAATCTAATAAATCTAAGTGTAGTGTTCGGTGTATTGATCTTTTTTGGAAAGGGAGTGTGTGCGAGTTGTTTATTTCAAGAATAGGCTGGATCCAACCAGATGCACTTTTTTAGTTATAATTATATAACTAG